AAAGGAATTCCTATGACTCCAACGAACAACGTAAATAAAACTAATACAAGCATTGGAAATAACATAGTATTGTCTGACTCGTGGGGATATGAGAAAGTGCTTTTAGTGCCAAAACGAGTAATACTAATAAAAGGCTGCACCGTGCTTCTTACATTTTCATTACTATTTTCATTACTATTAATTCGATATGTGTTTAAAAAATAAGTTTTTTCATTGTTTTTCGTCGTTAATAAATATAATAAACGCAAATTTTTTTTAATAATTTCGGGTCCTTCTTTATCTTTACCCCATAGAGACATTGAATAGAACGAACTACTTTTTTTGCCACTGTAAGTTTGAAAATAAACGTTTAAATGTCCTTCAAAAGCAAGTAAATAGATCCGAAACATATAAAATGCAGTTAATCCTGCTGTGGACCAAGCTATTATTGCAAAAATAGGTGAATACAACCAACTATCATTAAGAATTTCATCTTTGGACCAAAAACAAGCAAGGGGTGGAATACCAGAAAGAGAAAGTGTACCCAATAAAAAAGCAGTTTTTGTAATTGGTACATGTTTTCTTAAACCGCCCATAAGAACCATATTCTGACTTTTATCTGGAGAATATCCAACAATAGCTTCCATCGCATGAATAATTGATCCAGATCCTAAGAACAACAATGCCTTCGAATAAGCATGAGTAATCAAATGAAATAAAGCCGCTCGATAAGACCCCATACCTAGAGCTAACATCATATAACCCAATTGAGACATTGTAGAATAAGCTAAGCTTTTCTTAATATCTTTTTGAGCAAGAGCTAAAGTGGCTCCTAAAAATAATGTTATTATACCTATCAAAGCTATTAGATTTAGAATGTAAGGTATAACTATGAAAAGAGGAAGAAGCCGAGCTACAAGAAAAATTCCTGCTGCTACCATAGTAGCGGCATGTATAAGAGCCGAAATGGGGGTAGGCCCTTCCATGGCATCAGGTAACCATACATGAAGGGGAAATTGGGCGGATTTAGCAACAGCGCCGGCAAATAATAGGGAGGCGCATAAAGTAACAAATAAAAAATTAACTTCATTATTATAAACCAAGTTATTGAATATTTCAAACAAATCCCGAAATTCGAAACTACCTGTTATCCAATAAAAACCCAAAATTCCTAATAATAAACCAAAATCCCCGACACGATTAGTTACAAACGCTTTTTGACAAGCATTCGCGGCACTGGGTCGTGTGAACCAAAAACCTATTAATAGATAAGAACACACTCCAACTAATTCCCAAAAAATATAAATTTGTATCAAATTAGAACTAGTAACTAATCCCAACATTGAAGTATTGGAAAAACTCATATAAGCAAAAAATCTCAAATATCCCTGATCATGAGACATATAATTGTCACTATAAATAAGAACCATAATTCCAACAGTAGTGATTAATATCGACATAATAGAAGTAAGTGGATCAACCAAGCAGCCAAATTCTAAAGAAAAATCATTATTGATGGTCCAAGACCATACATATTGATAGACAGAATTATTATTTATTTGCTGAATAGAAAAAAGGGCTGAAAAAACCATAACTATACTTAATAATAAAACACTAGGAAAAGCCCACATACGGCGAAGATTTTTTGTTGCCGTTGGAAAAAGTAGAAGTCCTGTTCCAATTAAGATAGGAACTGGAAGTGGAATGAAAGGTATAATCCATGAATATTGATATGTATATTCCATAAAAAAATAAAAAAAAATTAAAAAAATAAAAAAAAAATTTATCTTAATTAATTGTTTCTGAGTCACCGGTTCTTATTTCTTTTCTTTTGAAAGGGGTCGGTTAATAAAAAAAAAATTAAGATATATAAAATAAAACTTAAATAGAATTTTCTAGCCTTAATTATTCTGAATCTTTCCAAACTACTTCAAATATTTAAAATCAAGAGGTTATAATTGGTCAAATGATATAAATAAGTCACTAGTGAAAAATAAATACGTATTTAATTTTATTAATACTGAATTGTTTTTATTAATACTGAATTGTTAATATTAAATTCAAATTTTAAAATAAAATTTTATGAAGATAAAAAATGAAAATTAGAATTTTCATTTTAATTATTACGTATTACAATAATTTTTTTATATCTATAGAACAAGCATAAATAATTATACCAAAAACAGTATTTGATATGAATCATAAAGCCCATAACTAAAACTATTTATTGTAATTCGGTTATTTAGAATCATTAACCAATTTGTTTTGTAACTAATTGTTTGTCTTCCATTACAATAAAAGCTATTTGTAGGAAATGCTATGATATCCAACACTTTAATTTTACGGAAAAAAAAGGGGGCAAATAAAATGCCTTTAAATTATGTATTTTGTATCCTTTAACAGATTAACTACTAGTCTCATTTGATAATTAAAATTTTGTGGACTCTTTCTTCGAGCTTGACCAATTAAATTAATATTAAATTAATTAATATAATAGAAAAAATTATTAAAGTTTTTTTATTTTTTAATTAAGCGGGAGAAGGATTGGGTTATTAAACTTTTAGATTTTTTTATTACATGTATAAATGTAACACGATGAAAATAGAAAGAAAACGAAACGGACAATCTTTCTTTTTTTTTTTATTATTTTTTTTTTTATTTTATCAACTTCAATCTATTTGGCATAGTGTACCTTATCGTTCTTATTAATATTTTATGTGATTTTTACCCCCCCCCCCTTTTTTTTTTGGAGTCTAATTTAGAGAAAAAATAGATAGAGAATAGTAAAGAACAATTGATTTTGAACAATAGATGTCTTTCACATCCAACCGAAAAACCTATTATAACTTTTTAATGGCAGTTCCAAAAAAGCGCACCTCTATTTCAAAAAAACGTATTCGTAAAAATATTTGGAAAAAGAAGGGATATAGGGCAGCATTGAAAGCTTTTTCGTTAGCGAAATCTCTTTCTACCGGGAGTTCTAAAAGTTTTTTTTGTGTAACAAATAAATAATCTGAATCGTTCTAATAACTAATAAAGTGATATAATTTTGTTTATAGTTTATTTATAAGTTATAAAAATGATAAATAATATTTATCAATTATAATTAATATTAACATCATAATAGTATAGTAAAAGAATAAATATTAATATATAAGATAAATTACAATATAAACAATATACATTAAAAAATAAACAATATACATTAAAAATAAATTAAAAAATAAACAATATACATTAAAAATAAAATAAATAAAAACGAATTAGTCTCATAATGTTTTAATTTAAACGAATATAAAATTGAATTTGTTTTACTTTAATTTGAAGCCAAATTTTTCTTTCGTTTCTGAATATAGATAAGAATTCTGTTGTCTACTGAATTCTAAAAATGAATGGTACTTTTTTGTTTGAAAAAAGGGTAAACGCAAGCGCAAGGTTTCGCCTTTCATTTTAGTATGTTTTATCATTTTCCGGATGGGGATTATCACTTTCCCCATCGCCCTTACTCAATCTCAATAATAAAAAGAATTTTTTTTTTAGTTATATTTTAGATTTTATATTATAAAGAAGAGGTCGTTGAAACTAATTGATTAAGTTTAAAATGTTTTTTATAATCTTTTAAACCATTATTTTGGGTTTTAGAAATTATTATCACTATATAAATTCCTTAAACCCAATTAAATTAATAAAAGCCCCGTTTACATTTTTAGGTAGTTATATGACGAATGCGCCAATTTTGAGTGATCTATTTTAGATCCTATGTTTCGATTGGAAGATCGATCAAGATATAATATATATATATTAATTAAAAAATTTAGAAAATATTTTGAAGTACGGTACAATTTCTATACGAAATTTTTTTATATGATTGATACGACCATCCCAAGATACCTAACTTAATGGGTTTGCTAAATCTTAACGCAAATTCTCTACACAACAAAAAATCCTAACGCAACCTAACTATGCAAATATTTACATAAATCTTTTGAGTGTATCGCTGAAATTGTGCTGTTCTTATATAAAAATTCTATTTTTTTATTAATCGATAAAATGAATTTTTTATTTTAGATTAATAAAATAAATGATAAAAGAAATTAATCATTAAAAAATGCAAACGAGGCAGAACATTTTTTTTTTACTTATATCCAGGGATTGAAGTAAAAATTATCTAGTTACAACTGTTACATTTTTGTTTTAGGAGAGCATAAAGTAATAGCCTACGAAAAAATACATTGTTAGTTCAGTTAAATAAAATTGACATCCTAAAATACTAAATAACTAAATAAAAAGAATAAAAAGATAATAATAAGAAAAATCAATATTATTAATGTTAACGAAAACGTTTTAATCCCTAATTTTTAAACAAGTTTTTATTCATCAATTTGAATGGTTTCCTAAAAAAAAAATATTGGATTGAATTAACTCCTTCAAGCTCGACGATTGAATAAAAATAGGTTATTATGATTTCGAATAAGCCGCTATGGTGAAATCGGTAGACACGCTGCTCTTAGGAAGCAGTGCTAGAGCATCTCGGTTCGAGTCCGAGTGGCGGCATGGCATCTTCTAAAAGAGTAAGTCCTATAATGAATTCAATTCCCGATTTCAATTCCTATAATTGAGGGACGCCCTTATTAATTTAATAATTTTTATGATATTTTCAACTTTAGAGCATATATTAACTCATATATCCTTTTCGATCGTTTCAATTGTAATTACAATTCATTTGATAATTTTATTAGTCGATGAAATCGTAGGACTAGATGATTCGTCAGAAAAGGGGATGATAGCTACTTTTTTCTGCATAACAGGATTATTAGTTACTCGTTGGATGTATTTGAGGCATTTACCATTAAGTGATTTATATGAATCATTAATTTTTCTTTCGTGGAGTTTTTCCATTATTCATATTATTCCGTATTTTAAAAAACATAAAAACCATTTAAGCGCAATAACCGCGCCAAGTGCTATTTTTACTCAAGGTTTTGCTACTTCGGGTCTTTTAACTGAAATGCATCAATCCGCGATATTAGTACCCGCTCTCCAATCCCATTGGTTAATGATGCACGTAAGTATGATGGTATTGAGCTATGCGGCTCTTTTGTGTGGATCATTATTATCACTAGCTCTTCTAGTCATTACATTTCGAAAGATTTTTAGTAAAAGCAATAATTTCGAAAATGAGTCAGTTTACTTTAGTGAGATTCAATACGTGAACGAAAGAAACAATGTCTTACGAAACACTTCTTTTATTTCGTCTCAAAATTATTACAGGTATCAATTGATTCAACAATTGGATCGTTGGAGTTATCGTATTATTAGTCTAGGGTTTATCCTTTTAACCGTAGGTATTCTTTCGGGAGCAGTATGGGCTAATGAAGCATGGGGATCATATTGGAATTGGGATCCAAAGGAGACTTGGGCATTTATTACTTGGACCGTATTCGCTATTTATTTACATATTAGAACAAATAAAAATTTTGAAAGTGTAAATTCTGCAATTGTGGCCTCAATGGGCTTTCTTATAATTTGGATATGCTATTTTGGGGTTAATCTATTAGGAATAGGGTTGCATAGTTATGGTTCATTTACATTAACATCTAATTGAATAAAAGACTTGACGAATATAAACATAGGACGGCATACAGGTATATATACGAAAACTTCATGTAAACAATCAAGAACCATTTGAATCATTTCCATTACTTGATTCAAATGGTTCTCACAAATTCAAAAGATATCTAGTTATAATAGAATTCCAATTTATTTATTTTACTTAAAAGAATATAAAATATTTTACTTAAAAGAATATAAAAGACTCATTTTTTTATTGTACAATCAACCATTTTTAAAATCATGGGATTTCAGTTTCATTTTTTGGTTTACTCACAAAAACTATCGAAAAAAATAATTGGATATAATAGCTTCGACCTTGTCAACTGATAATGATAAAACGAAATCGGGATAAACACCAATACCTATTACAGGTAAAAGGATAGAGATCGAAACAAATAATTCTCGCGGTCCAGAATCAAAAAAATAAGAGTTTGGGGCATTAAAAAGCTTGTATCCATAGAACATCTGGCGTAACATAGATAATGAATAAATAGGAGTTAATATCATTCCAATTGCCATTACAAAAGTAATTAATATTTTTGTCATTAAAAGATATTTTTGACTAGTAAGTATTCCAAAAAAAACTAACAATTCGGCAACAAAACCGCTCATGCCCGGTAATGCAAGAGAAGCCATTGATAAGATACTGAAAGTCGTGAATATTTTTGGAATTGCGATAGCCATTCCGCCCATTTCGTCGAGATAAACAAGACGTATTCTATCATAACTCGTTCCGGCCAAGAAAAAAAGCGCAGCGCCAATAAATCCGTGAGAGATTATTTGTAAAATGGCTCCGTTGAGTCCTGTATCGCTTATAGAACCAATTCCTATAATTATGAAACCCATATGAGATACAGAAGAGTAGGCTATTCTTTTTTTTAAATTACGCTGACCGGGAGATGTTGAAGCTGCATAGATTATTTGAATTGTGCCTACTATAATCAACCAGGGAGAGAATATAGAATGGGCGTGGGGTAATAATTCCATATTGATCCGAACCAATCCATACGCTCCCATTTTTAATAAGATTCCGGCTAAAAGCATACAAGTACTGTAATGTGCCTCTCCATGGGTGTCTGGTAACCATGTATGTAAGGGTATGATCGGTGATTTGACAGCAAAAGCAATAAGAAATCCAATATAGAATATTATTTCCAGTGCTACAGGATACGATTGATTAGCTGATGTTTCAAAATTTAATGTTGGTTCATTGGAACCATATAAACCAATACCCAAAACTCCCATTAATAAAAAAACGGAACTTCCTGCAGTGTACAAAATAAATTTTGTAGCTGAATACAAACGTTTCTTTCCCCCCCACATGGATAGAAGTAGATAAACTGGAATTAATTCTAACTCCCACATGATGAAAAAAAGTAAAAGGTCTCGAGAAGAAAATGGTCCTATTTGACCGCTATACATTGCTAACATCAGAAAATGGAATAGTCGGGAATCTCGAGTAATCGGCCGAGCCGCTAAAGTAGCTAAAGTTGTGATAAATCCTGTCAGTAAAATGGGTCCTATAGAAATTCCATCTATTCCCAATCTCCAGTAAAAATCAAAAAAATCGATCCATTTATAATCCTCTGTCAGTTGCATTAATGGATCATCCAATTGGAAACGATAACCGAATGCATAGGTTGTTAGAAGGAGTTCTACTATGCATATACCTATAGTATACCACCGAATTATCTTATTTCCTCTATGAGGGAGAAAGAAAATTAAGGAACCCGCGAATATTGGCAAAACTACAACTAGCGTTAACCAAGGAAAATTATTCATGGTAAAAACAAGATAAACTTGGACCAGAAAAACCCGTGCTCAAAATAAATAGTTTTTGAGCGCGGGTTTTTGTCGGTAAAGGTAAAAAAATCAAATGTATTCAAGTGGGGTTTTCTGGAACGTATTAATAAGCCAGACCCATACTTCGAGTTGTTTCATGCCATAAATAAACTCGAACACTCAAGAAATCTGTCGGACAGGCGGATTCACATCTCTTACAACCGACACAGTCCTCTGTTCTTGGAGCAGAAGCAATTTGCTTAGCTTTACACCCGTCCCAAGGTATCATTTCTAATACATCCGTTGGGCAGGCGCGCACGCATTGAGTACACCCTATACACGTATCATAAATCTTTACTGAATGTGACATTTGGATCTATAAATTTTTGAATGTCAGAAAGTTTCGATCTAGTAAACTTGTAAATGAATCATATATTTAGACACCAGATGAATCAATAATTTATCATAATTTTTCTAATCAATCTACTTCTGGATTGACTCATGCGATAGAGCCAAGATACTTTAATTTCTTACATTTTTGAAAACGTGTATTATTACGTAATGTATGGTCATGGTAATTCTAATTTATGAATATTAGAATTTATATGATTAATACTACTTATTCAACAAATTCGATTGATTGATACGAGTTGATTTTCTGTTACGATAAATTGATGAAACAATAGCCGGGCCAATAGCTGCTTCAGCGGCTGCAATAGCTATAACAAAAATTGAGAAAATATTTCCTTTTAATTGGCGACTATCAAAAAAATCAGAAAATGTTACGAAATTCATATTAACCGCATTCAGTATAAGTTCAAGACACATAAGGGCTCTAACCATATTCCGGCTCGTGATCAATCCATAGATACCGATAGAAAATAAGTAGGCACTCAAAACAAGTACATGTTCGAGCATCATTGACCAACTCCTTATCAATTTCGATTCATTTCAATATGAACTGAACAACAATTCAACAGATTCAATTGACTAGAATAAAAAAAAGTACGGAACAAAGGCAGATTTTCGATTGTTAATAGAATAGATTGAATAATTTCTATTTTAGACATAAACAATCTTTAATTAAAGGGAAATAAATGGAATGTAATAAAACCGAACAGAGTTTAATGTGCATTGCTAATTCTATAAATTTTTTACTGTCGCGCCACGGCAATTGCACCTATCAAAGCGGCTAAAAGAATTATCGAAACGAATTCAAATGGAAGGAAAAAATCTGTTGATAAATGAATTCCAATTTGTTGACTATTACTTATCAAATCTTGCTCTATAATCTGGTTTGATCTTGTAGTCCAAATAATTCCGTACCATGACGTATCCGTAATAATAATCATGAGTAAAACAAAAATACTTGTACAAACTGGCAAAGTAACCACATCCCCAATGGTCCAAAGATTCAAATCTTTGTAATATTCTGAACCATTCATGAACATCACAGCAAATACGATTAAAACATTTATAGCTCCCACGTAAATAAGGAGTTGTGCAGCAGCTACAAAATAAGAGTTTAATAGAATATAGAATAAGGATATACAAACAAGAACCAGTCCCAATGAAAAGGCAGAATAAATGGGGTTGGTAAATAATACCACCCCCATACCTCCTAGTATAAGAACCGATCCCAGAAAGACTAAAAGAAAATCATGTATTGGTCCGGGCAAATCCATTATATGTAAAATAAGAGATAAATAAATAGAAATGTTTTTCATGACCTTATTGATACCCGACCAGAAATTTTTTTTTTATGATTTTTGAGCAATTCCTAATTTAATCCTAAGTAAATAAATACTAAAGGATATGAATAAATGTGAGTACTATTATTGGACTAATTTCATTCTTTATCTGAAAGAGTCGTTCTAATTCTAAACTATATATTTTAAAACAATTATGGATATATTAATTAATGGATTTTCAATCCAAATTAAGACGCGTTTCTTACCAACCAATCAATAGTTGGTATTTGTAGTTATTGACCAAACAACACGAAAGAAACCTAAATTCCTTCTATATTAGTTATTAGTAAAGTAATTATAAATTATTCGTTAATAAGAGATTTACTTATTTATTTGAGGCGAATTCAAAATTGTTCGAATTGTATAATCGTCAATTACTGACATTGGTAAACGACCCAAAGCAATTTGATTATAATTCAATTCGTGACGATCATAAGTAGAAAGTTCATATTCTTCAGTCATTGATAAACAATTCGTTGGACAATACTCAACGCAATTACCACAAAATATACAGACTCCGAAATCAATACTGTAATTAAGCAGCCGTTTCTTGCGAATATCAGTTTCCAATTTCCAATCAACAACGGGTAGATCTATAGGACATACACGAACGCATACTTCACAAGCAATACATTTATCAAATTCAAAATGGATTCGACCGCGGAAACGCTCCGCGGTGATTAATTTTTCATAAGGATATTGAATAGTTACGGGTAAACGATTTGCGTGGGATAAAGTAATCATGAAACTTTGACCAATGTACCTTGCAGCTCGTACTGTTTGTTGACCATAATTCATGAACCCAGTTACCATAGAGAACATATCGTTAATATATATATGAATAGTTTTGTGTTTGTTTATTTCTCTTGTTTGAGACACGTTGTGAATATAGAATGTTACTTTACAGTGAAAAGAGTTGGAAAGAAGTTGTTAATAATAGATTACCGAGAGAAATAGGTAAAAGAAATTTCCATCCAAGATTCAATAGTTGGTCCATTCTTAGCCTCGGTAAAGTCCATCTTGTTGTGATAGGAATGAACAAGAACAAATAAGTTTTAGCTAATGTAATAAAGATACCAATTATCGCTCCAAAAACTCCACATGTTTTATTTATTTCAAAAAGCTCAGAAACATATATGTCCGGAATAGATATATTCCAACCTCCCAAGTAAAGAACTGTTACAAATAATGAAGAAACCAATAGGTTTAGATAGGAAGCAACATAAAATAACCCAAATTTTATACCCGAGTATTCGGTTTGATAACCTGCTACTAACTCTTCTTCTGCTTCTGGTAAATCAAAAGGTAATCTCTCACATTCTGCTAGGGAAGAAATAATAAAAATGATAAACCCTATAGGCTGACGCCACAAATTCCATCCCCAAAAACCATATTTTGATTGCGCCTCAACAATATCAATTGTACTTGAACTGTTAGATAATTATAGTCGGTGATACCATCACTGTTACCATCGCTATTACAGAACCGTACATGAGATTTTCACCTCATACGGCTCCTTGAAGGCCAGAAATAAATATAGGGACCGCGTCAGTATTCTTTTTTGAATCTTGATATGTTTGTAGGATGGATAACTATCGGTCGGTCCCAAATTAGACCAATTGAATTCTGTCTGTTAGAATTATTTTAATTCAAAATAAAATAAAAAAAGTACTTCTGAATTGATCTCATCCTTTCTTTAATTTAATAATTTCAATAATAATTTCAATTCTTCTTTGTTCAGTAATAACTTAACTGTTCAATAAAATACTTCTTGTAAAAATATCAATAACCCGTTGGTTTCACGTACGAAAAAAAAATTCTATATTAATTAATGAATTATGACACAAATTATATATCTATTAATATGTATATGGGAAAGAATAAAAGTAACAAATAATAAATTAAGTATATCTTTTTTTTTTTTTTTTTTCGTTCCTATTCTTCTTTCTATTTCTGAGAAAAAGAGGGCTTTCAAAATAAAGTAAAGGATTATTTCGTTTCGAATAGTTATTTATTAAATCGGTGGATAGGAGTATACTCTGGATTGGAATCGTGTCATGGGGAGTACTGCCTGATCATTTCTACCAACTTAAAGCCCCAATTAGTATTCTTTGTTTGTATATTATGTAAAAATGTCCTTTTGGAGAATTTACATAATCTCCATTACTAATCCTTTCCATATGTTCGTGTTTCTAACCATCCACTCGTTTTTGCTCAATCCCCCGTTATGCTAATACATAAAAATGATAGTGAAAACTCAATACGGTTGATCTTTTGAACCCGCTTCAAGTCAGGATGACTAATCAACCAATCTTGGGGGAAACGGTCTCTTCTGTTTATGTTTATTTCCGCTTAACTCTCTAACTCTTATACATAGAAAATGAGAATCAATCTTTTTACTGCGAATTTATATATAAGCTGTTTTCTTTCACTCATATAACTATTTGATTTAGTTCATCAACCCGAATAATGAATAAAAAAAAAAAAAAAATTAAGATATCTACTCAATCCATTCCAACCCTTTCCTTGAAAGGAAGGAATAGAGAAAAGTTTATGTCTATGTATCAACGAATCACACGTAGAGATATTGATAACACACATAAAGTTAATGGTATTTCATAACTAATCGATTGAGCAGCAGCTCGTAGACCGCCTAAAAAGGAATATTTATTATTTGACCCGTATCCCGACATAAGAAGTCCAATTGGAGCAATACTGGAAATGGCAATCCATAAAAAAACACCGATATTGAGATCCGCTAAAACAAGGTGATATCCAAAAGGAACTACTGAATAGCTTACTAAAATTGATATGACTGCTATGGATGGCCCGATACTGAATAAACGAGTATCCCCCCTAGATGGAAAAAGATTTTCTTTGAAAAGTAGTTTTGTCCCATCTGCTAGAGCTTGAAGAACTCCCAAAGGGCCGGCGTATTCAGGTCCAATACGTTGTTGTATCCCTGCCGATATTTCTCTTTCTAACCATACAATTACCAGTACGCCTATTGTGATTCCCACTACAAGAGTCAAAATAGGAACAAGAACCCATAGAATTCCATAAACCTCTTTAAAAAATTCTAATCTAGAAAAAGAATCGATATCTTGTACTTCCGGTGTATCAATTATCATTTCAACGATCAACTTCTCCCATAATGATATCTATACTACCTAGTATCGTCATAATATCAGCCAATTTCATTCTTTTAACTAACCGCGGAAGAATTTGCAAATTGATAAAACCCGGCGGGCGGATTTTCCATCTCCAAGGAAAACCACTCTGATCCCCTATGAGAAAAATTCCCAATTCTCCCTTTGGGGCTTCTACTCTCACATAAAGTTCTTGTTTCGGCAATTCAAATGTAGGAGACGGCTTTTTACTAATAAATCGATATTCAAAATCATTCCATTCCGGATTCCTTTCTCTATCAAAGTATCGTATTTCTAAATTCTCATAGGGTCCCCCTGGAATTCCTTCCAGGGCCTGTTGAATAATTTTTACGGATTCTATCATTTCACCAATTCGGACTAGATAACGAGCCAATGAATCTCCTTCTTTTTGCCACTGTACTTCCCAATCAAATTCGTCGTAACATTCATAATGATCAACTTTACGAAGATCCCATTGTATTCCGGAAGCTCGCAGCATTGGTCCCGATAAACCCCAATTTATTACTTCCTCTCTACCAATAATGCCCACTCCCTCGACTCGTTCTAAAAAAATAGGATTTCGTGTAATAAGTTTTTGATATTCAGCAACTCTTGTTAAAAAATAATCGCAGAAATCCAAACATTTATCTATCCAGCCATGAGGTAGATCGGCCGCTACTCCTCCGATACGAAAATAATTATGCATCATTCTCATACCGGTGGCAGCTTCGAATAGATCATATACTAATTCTCTTTCTCTGAAAATATAGAAAAAGGGAGTTTGTGCACCAATATCCGCCATAAAAGGACCGAGCCATAACAGATGAGAAGCTATACGACTCAACTCCAACATAATTATTCTGATATAGCTGGCTCTTTTAGGTACTTGAATATTTCCCAACTGTTCCGGTCCGTTTACAGTTATTGCTTCTGTGAACATAGTAGCTAAATAATCCCACCGTGTTACATAAGGCAAATATTGTATAATTGTTCGATTTTCCGCAATTTTTTCCATTCCTCGGTGTAAATAACCCAATATTGGTTCACAGTCAATAACATCTTCACCATCTAGAGTAATGATGAGTCGAAGAACACCATGCATTGATGGGTGGTGGGGGCCCATATTGACTATCATGAGGTCTTTTCTTGTAGCCGGTATATTCATAGGTTTTTCCTCGATTCATTCTTTCATGAATTGCTGAAAACGAAAAAAAGTTCATTAAAATTCAAGATCTAATAAATCAAATAATTTAATTCAAAATGCCTTTATAAAAATATAAAAATAAAATTAACGAGTTTTTGACTCCCGAATATCTAACCGATTAATTAATTCTTTATAACATATTCTATTTTTCTTTGACAAATAAGACAGTAATCGTTGGCGTTTTCCCAGAATTTTACGTAAACCTCTCTGAGATAAATAGTCTTTTTTGTGTAATTGTAAATGTGAAGTAAGTCTTCGTATCCTATTGGTGAAACTAACTATTTGAAATTCAACAGATCCTCTGTTTTCGTCTTTTTCTTCTTGTGAAATAACTGAGATGAATGAATTTTTTTACCATAAACTGAAATCTTCTCTCCCCCCCCCTCTTTTTATTTTAAGATATTTTTTATTGATAGATATCTTTATTGATCAGTAATAATAATGCCCCTAATTTTTATTTGGTATATACAATAATTTGAATTTCGTTATTAATTTCTAATTTTTTTAATTTAATAAAACTTACTCAATCCTATTTTCATTTTAAAATTGGATTTGAAAGGGGATACAAAAGTATGGTTGGTTTCTTCACTCACAAAAGATAAAAGTTTAGACCTAAAATAAGAAAATTTTGTTCATTCTAGATCTAATTGATATGTCATTGAATTAGTATCATGTATCAGAATGGAATGTAAGACAATGTATGCGTGCATCTCTTTGTCGTCATAGACCAGATATGGTATGGGAAATATAGGAAAAATGTACTATTAATGAATTTTCAATCGCGGATACATATGTATCCTTACCATACTGAAACAACTGCCATTATTGGTATTAAACCAATAACGATTCATACAAGCTAAATCTTCTAATCGATAATTGGGCCAAAGAAATAGCTTTAATTTTATAAGTTTTTTTTTATATTTTTTGCTTTTATCCACAACTTGACTGTTTACCTCATTCCCATTACAAAAATATGCCTTTCTATGTCTATTCTTAGAATTTAAACAAATTAGAATTCGCAATTCTCTACGACGTCTAGGCGATAAAATATTTTCAGGAACAAACAAATCATAATTTTTTTTATATCTATTTCCAGTCATCTTTTGATGTTTTGTAATGACTTCATCAGAATTCTTATCAACATGTTTTTTTTCTCGGTATCTTTGATTTATTTGATGTTTACTTTTATGAACTAATGAAATACCGAGGGTTTGATACATAATAAATTTTCCATCATTTTTTATAGCTAGACGAATTGGTTCAATAATCAAAAATCCTCTTTTAATAAATTCTGTAAGAGTTACATCTTTCTGAATCGTCAAAATATCCAGACTCATTTCGCCCCTTTGAATAGAGGCTATAGTAATTTCTCTTGGATTTATCAGTCTAAGCAGGAGACAATATACGTTGATGTTATTGATTATTTTTTTATTTAAAGAATCATCCCATCTCAATTGAAAATACAAATACCTTTTTAGGAAGAAATCAAACTCCGCTTTTGTATTGATCTTGTATTGCTTTTTATTTCTATGTTTTTTCATGTCCGATCCCGTATAATCTTCTTCAACATCTTTTTCTTGGTTTGAAAGAGCTGATTTAAGATCTGCTTGGCCCGTGGATTCTTTTTCTCCTTGATTTTGGTTTTCTAATTCAAGAGATTTTTTTTCATTCGACGATATTGATATAAAAGGATCTCTTTTTTTATTTCCAGTGATGCTTTTGTTTTCACTAGCATTTTTTTTTATATTAGAATTAAAAAGTAGTAATTTAATTGGTATAACCCACGGTTTCATTTTATACGTATTATAAAGTCTCACAAATTCTGGCAAGAACCAAAGTTCCAGATTTGATATGGGACGACTTAGTAGTTCTTCATTCATTCCCATCCAATCCAAAAGGGGGTTTTGATTGGATAGGTTGATTTTTTGATCTTGCTGAAGTGTGAGATAAAAAAGACCCTTATTATTGATTTTATCAATTATTTGATACTTATTAACCCTAGTCTTAGTATATTTATTACTGTTAGTGTCAGTATCAATATTGATCCAGGCCTCAATATCGACCTTCGTTTTAAGACAAAAATCGAGAATTCTCCAATCAAAATATTTTCTATCCGTATTTTTATCCATATCTCGAATATCATCTTCTACCATATTAAATGATTTTTGGTTATGTGTGTTGTAATTATAAAAAATATCTTGGTTAGTTTTTACTTGTAATGGTGATCCATAAATTGAAGAGTACTTCTTAGTTTCAGAATTTATAGATTTATATGCTAAAAGATCATATCTATATTGTTTTTTAAAATTATCCTTTTGATTCAATAATAAATCCGTTTCCATTTTTGTTTTTTTTTCGTAGTGAATTAATTCATCTTTTTCATATAAATCACACAAATCTTTATATAAATCTTTATTTTGAGCTATACAGTTCAATATATTTCGCCATTTTTGTGGTACTACTCTAGACCATTTAATTTGAGATACATCACATTGATATTCATAATGACTCCTTAACCAATTTGTCCATTGATTCATTCCAGAATTGCGAAGATTCTTAGGTCTTAATTCGGAATGAAATAGTTCTTGTCTTACAACAAAAAAATCCTTTATTTCATTCTTAAGAAAAAGGGGGGTTCCATTATATTGAAATACGGATTTCAATTTCTCTAACTTAATAAGTTGGGTTTGTGATAATTTGTAAAATACATATGCTTGTGAAAAGTAAGATAAGTCAAAAAAAGTCTTTGAATTTTTTTGACTAAGACTAATATTAGTATTAGAAAGTGACTCTTTTATAATCGAAATAAATTTAATTAAACTTTGATTTGTTTTATTAATTCTTTCTTGATTTGCTTCATTACTGTTAATGTTTTTATTAATAATTTTTTTTGTTGATTCAAGAAAAAGTTGTGTATTGATACTAGGAATATTAATCATAGATAGAAAGATATCTATGTATATCTTTTCAATGAAAAATATTATAAAATAATGGGATTTACGGATTAATCGAGCAGTTCTTCTTTTTAATATCTGCCAAATATTTTTTTGTGATTCCAATCTTTTATCATCATAACTTATTTTGTTAGAACTCAAATTTCTATCTGAAGTTATAAATCCCTTTTTCTTGTCTTTTGTAATTTTTTCTATTTGATTTATGATTGTGTTTATTCTATCAGTCAGATCTTGCATTTTTTTTTCTGTTAATGAATAATTTGTCCAATTCTGAGATCTAATTTGAATGGACGATTCCTGAATCATCCGATTCCTGATTATTGAATCTTTTTTAATTTCACTCAATTCATATACTTCTATTTCTCTCAATCCAAATAATATAATTGGGTTTATTTTTGAGAGTTCTTTTATTATTTCTTTTATAAATAGAATGTTTTTAATGATCCATTTTTTTGGTTTTTTTGAGACATTTAGAAAAAATTTTGTTTGTTCTTTAAAAATTCCTAGAATTATAAAACATTTCTTTTGCAATTTTTTCATTTTTTTTTTGAGTTCTTTTAAAATCGGTTCAAAAAATGAAAGTTTTTTTCTGGGAGAACCAAAAGGTAGTTCAGCTTCCATTCCAAAAATTGTTAAAAAACAAAAATCATTTTTTTGACCTTGCTTTTTCATTGGATCGTTATAAGGGGCTCGTAACTTAGATCTGTGCCAAGGTTTAAGACGAAAAGGAAATAGGATCTTGATCTGAATGCCGTCTGTTAACCAGTTTTTTGGAAATTCTTTTTCTGATAATTGAACGCCGTTATAGGTACATTTAACATGCATTTCTCTATTCCAATCCTTTAAGTCCTCATACCATTCCGGAAATTGAAATAATAGTATACGGACGATATTTTTAGCTATTATCAATGAAGGTAATATAATATATTTTCTAAGAATTGATTGGGTTACTAATAAAAAACCTCTTATTACTTGAGCAAGTAAAATACTATCCCAGGCTTCCGCTATTTGTATACGCACTTTCTCCTTTCTTTTGTCTTCTTCTTTTTTGTCCTCCTCTTTTTTTTT